TCCACTATTATTTATTTTTAGTGAACAATAAAAAAAAAAAAAAGAAATAATTCCTTCATATTGATAGAAATAGGAGACATAATTTACATGGATATAGTAAGTCTCGCTTGGGCTGCTTTAATGGTAGTCTTTACATTTTCCCTTTCCCTCGTAGTATGGGGAAGAAGTGGACTCTAAAAATACTACTAAGTGAGTTGAGGGAAAAAACTAAAATAAAACTGTATCCATTGTTTTGTTTTATAGATGGGTTCTGAAATTTTATTTTTCTATTTAATTCATTAATTCCATAATTAAAAAATATCTGCATTTCGGAATTATAGTGTATTCGAATGGAATAATGTATTCTATGGATAATATAGAAATAGAAAATACTCTTTCAATTAAACAAATATTTGACTTTTTCCCATGTTTGTATTTTGAAAGTCAAGGTAATACAAATAATCGAAAACTTATTTCAACCAAATTCTTTATTCTTTCTAAAATTTCGATGAACTGGCTCTTACCAAAGTGATATATGGACAATGAGGAACCGCGGAACCCGTTTTTTATTTATTTTTTTCCCCCCTTCTTTTTTTCACTTTTTTCAAAGAGAAAAGAAATCCGTTTTTTATTAGTTATTAAGCGCACTTTCTATAGGAAACAAAATAGACATAGTAGTTGTCTAAGGAAATACTACACATAATAAGATATTGCCGTTGCCTTAGGCGAGTCACATATTACGTGCTTATCGCTTGTTTTATTATTTGGTTTTTGATTTATTTGAGTTTCGAAATTGGATTTATGTTTTCATTTCATATCATGGTTCAAACGTTAAAAATCGGTTGGGTTTTACTAATATTTTGGAAATAGGAAAAAGTTTCCCATAGAACCCCTAGATCATCTGTTAACTATTTAATTTAATCAATTACTTCTTCGGAATGCTAAAAAGATTATTTGATTCTTTTTTAATATGATACCGGGATTGGTCTTGAAAATAATCAGAAATCTAGAAATTCGAATCGGACGAAAAAAAGTTGCCTTTTGATTATTTCAGATTGATTGGAACCAATACAAATCAAATAGATGAAACAAAAAAAATTTGGACGCTATGTGCATTACATATATGCGATTGATATTCTATATATATGAATATATAAAGATAGATATTGTAAATCGATTCATATTAAACCTCTATCTTTATAGAGTAAAACTTTATACACTACAATAATAGATAGTATGGGGTAGAAAGAAATAAAATCTATTTCTTTCTACCATACTATCAGATTTCATAGAATACTGCTGATTCTAGTCCGATCATTTCATTTAAGAGTAAGACGCGAAATTGAAATCTTTTTTCATTTTTTCTTCCATCATTGCATTGATAAGAACTAAGAAGTAAAGTTTAAGTCAAATTAATCACTTTGACTTACCGTTTTTACGTAAATTATAAGTAAGAAGGCAGTAGGAACTAGAATGAACAGTGCAGTAGCAATAAATGCGAGAATATTTACTTCCATAATCTCATCGTTAGATTTCTCTTTAATTCGCAATAACTCGGGATTTAATCCCATAGAGATGATAAATCTTTCGTCGGTAAATTCAATGGTATAAATTACATCTCGATGATATCGAATCGGATCAATATCATGAATAACAATATCTGAACTATCAAATCGATTCATCGTCAAGAATTGAATAGTATAACATAGGAAGATCTTTTATCCATACCAAATTCAAAAATTTATTTCTGATCCAATCAAAAAGAATTCCTTTACTTTTTTTTTAATATTCTCATCCTTCGATTAGTAATAGGATAAACATATATCAACAGTGTGAAATTGGAATGAGATAGATTGTTTAAAATGCAAATAATTAGGAATTGAAATTGGTACTTAGTACTTCAGGTTATACAAAATCGGAGCCAGAAAAGGATAAACTTTGAATCCTAAAGTGTTCTATCAAAATCAAAGAAACTCCTTTTTTTTGTATCATGCAAATTCCATTTGTGTGTGTGTGTTCGCTGTAAACATATTCTATAGTATTCTATTTCATTACACAGATCGGGAGTAATCGAAAAAGCCAGGTCTAGTAGTACAGTATCTCTTTCTCTTGGAATCCTGAATACGACGCTATTAATAATTGTGCTAATCCACATATGTTTCTTTTCCATCAATCAGTATTAGTTGAAGAAATGGAAATTACCCTATTCGTTTGATGAGAAATGTGAAACGAAAAAAAGAAAAAAAAAAAAAAAAGAGAGAGATCCCTGTTAGGAATGAGATTATGTTTGTTATTTTGACTCCCTTTCACAGAAGAAATGAATTGATGTATTTTTTTATTGGATTTCTATCCATCGGGACTGACGGGGCTCGAACCCGCAGCTTCCGCCTTGACAGGGCGGTGCTCTGACCAATTGAACTACAATCCCAGGAAAAAAAGTGTACAGCATGCATATTCTTACGATTTCATTCAAACCTTTTTCTATTTCGATTTTAGATTAGGATTAGAATTGAATTGTCTTGTTCTAACTGGCAGAGGCGGGACTAATATATTGATATTGATATTTTTTTTATATGGATTTATATGGATATCCACTTTAGCGAGATCTACACGGATTACTAGTAATCTCTTTGTTATTTCCAAATCGATTGAAAAATAAATCAAATCTTTCAATAAATCAATGAAAATAAAAAAGAGTCCCTTTTTATTTAGACTTTCTACTTCCAGATCTTGATATGAATCTAGATCATTAGCAAGATCTGAATTTGTGGAAAAAATACGTAATAAAATAAATAGTGGTAGGGATGTAGCAGATTCTTATTCTTGTGTATCAAAGTTCATTGGGCATTTCCGGAGAACAACAAACGGTTACATCATTTCATGGTGGATCGGCGAATTATTGGGCCGAGCTGGATTTGAACCAGCGTAGACATATTGCCAACGAATTTACAGTCCGTCCCCATTAACCGCTCGGGCATCGACCCAGGAAAAATCAATTTAAGTCCTTATTGATAATCCACGATCAACTTCCTTTCGTAGTACCCTAACCCTACCCCCAGGGGAAGTCGAATCCCCGCTGCCTCCTTGAAAGAGAGATGTCCTGAACCACTAGACGATGGGGGCATACTTGCCCGACCGCCATTATACTATGTTCATAGTATGAACAGTTTTTTGAAATTGTCAATATAATGGAATGATATGACTCGATCAGAAGGATCTTTCCGTCTTTCATAATTCCATAGAATTTTTAGATTCATCATTTTCATTTTTAAATTGTTCAGTCCAATCCCCACTCTAGAATTCTAAAAATAGAAAAAAAAGTAATACGAAAGAGGGATAGGAGCCTTTCGGGGAATGATTGGTTTGCCGGAAAAGAAAAGGCGAGGGGGTTAAACTTCATTTCTTTCACTTTCATTCATTGTTAAGAAGGATTCGGTGGGCATATTTCTATCTCACACTAAGCCGGGAAATTAAAAAACGATAATCAATCTGGAAATCCGGGAAGAGGGATAGGGATCAACAAGTTATTGAAAAATGGTTTTTCGATAAGAATTTGGTTGAGAGACAAATTGAATCCATTTATCAACGATTCGATGAAAAATCTTGTATCTATGTTTTGAATTGGTGGATACATGTATCAATCAAATGAATTTCGTTAGGATGAGGATCAATTCAATTAGAATCGGTTTTGAAATAATTCATTACATTGATGTTTAGAAAATCCAATATCAATAAACCCATTTTACCTATACTATACTCACTAGGTAAATCCAATTTGTTGTTCCTTAATGAGCCGTTATGCAGATAAAACGTATCTATGTACATATATTCTAATTTCATATAATCATATAATATAACATAGAATAAGTATATGCAGTAATAAATATATGCACTAGACTCATAGTGGCTAGTTCCTTATTCAGGAATTGAACCAAACGGGGCCCTTTTAACTCAGTGGTAGAGTAACGCCATGGTAAGGCGTAAGTCATCGGTTCAAATCCGATAAGGGGCTTTTTTTTTCTTTTTTCATAAAACTCCAGCGGTAGTATTAATATTGGAAGAGAGAATAGAGATATTGTTGATATTTGTAATAAAAAAACTAAGGAATCGTATAATTTCATTAGAAAATGGAATTCTGAATTCTAATATTATCGTTATCATTCTAATGAATTCGAATATAGTAATTCTAGTTAGCTAGTTAGAAAGTAGAACATTTTTTTATTATTTCATTATAATGAATACCAGATATTCCTATTTTCTATTATTCCAATCAAAAGAAATCGGAAAGATTCTAAATCAACAAAAGAAAAAGTAAGTAGACCTAACCCATTGAATCAGAACTATATCAACTATTCTGATATTCAAATTCCATAGAGATAAAATTTGAACAGTGGATCTTTTTTTATTTCATTTTTTATATTTGTTTGATTTGGACTCCGCAAGAATCTGTCGATATTTCCGATTAAATCTTCTTGTTCCTAGAGGTTCTATAGGAAAAATTTGCTATTCCCTTCCTCCACGGAGAAAGGTTTATTCCAAGTCCCAACATACAAATAATTTTTCATTTTCAATATCTTTCAGAACACAAGAAAAGATCAATTTACTCTATTATTTATAGAATATTATTTAGATAGGATATATTATTTATATAAGATATGATATATCTATATAAAAAAGAAATCTATCAAATCGTGGCTTCACGTATCAAAAATTTTCATATCGATGCATACGATATTTTTTCTGACAATTGATGGATGCGAGAAAGAGACTTTCACTTACAGTCTCTTATTATTAATCTATGAAATTCAATACAATATTTGATTTTTAATTAATATTAAATAATAGCAAATTCATTCGATTTTTTCTGACAGATAAAATTAACTAGAAAAAATATTTGAAGTGTCTTTCTTGCCTCGATCTGCAAAAAAAATAGACTTTGGAGTTTTTTTTTATTAATCTGAAAGAAAGGAAAATATAACAAAGAAGACAATACAAATAAAAGAAAAAAAAAAAGAAAGAAT